TATACTAATCTGGGCGTAACTCAACAATACCGGCATTTGTGGGTTCAATGCGAAAATTGTTATGGATTAAATTATAAGAAATTTTTTAAATCAAAAATGCATCTTTGTGAACAATGTGGATATCATTTGAAAATGAGTAGTTCAGATAGAATCGAACTTTTGATCGATCCGGGCACTTGGGAGCCTATGGATGAAGACATGGTCTCTCTGGATCCCATTGAATTTCATTCGGAGGAGGAGCCTTATAAAAATCGTATCGATTCTTATCAAAGAAAGACAGGATTAACCGAGGCTGTTCAAACAGGCAGAGGGCAACTAAACGCTATTACCGTAGCAATTGGGGTTATGGATTTTCAGTTTATGGGGGGTAGTATGGGATCCGTAGTCGGGGAGAAAATTACCCGTTTGATTGAATACGCTACTAAAGAATTTCTACCTCTTATTATAGTGTGTGCTTCCGGAGGGGCGCGCATGCAAGAAGGAAGTTTGAGCTTGATGCAAATGGCTAAAATATCTTCTGCTTTATATGATTATCAATCAAATAAAAAGTTATTCTATGTACCAATTCTTACATCTCCTACTACCGGTGGGGTGACAGCTAGTTTTGGTATGTTGGGGGATATCATTATTGCCGAACCCAATGCCTACATTGCCTTTGCGGGTAAAAGAGTAATTGAACAAACATTGAATAAAACAGTACCCGAGGGTTCACAAGCGGCTGAGTATTTATTCCAGAAGGGCTTATTCGATCTAATCGTACCACGTAATCCTTTAAAAAGTGTTCTGAGTGAGTTATTTCAACTCCACACTTTCTTTCCTTTGAATCAAAATTAGAACATTAAGTTCAATTATTTTGAGCAAACAAGCAATTAGTTTTTTGGAATCCAAGTAAAAATTAGACGAATGGGGTTTTCTTTGTTGACATACGATCTAATTATATAAAGAATCAAAAGTCACAGAAAATCCGCCCCTTTTTCTATATTCCTGATTATTGATCAAGAAGCCCCTATTAACAAGATATAACAAGATAAAAGATCAAATTCTTATTTTCGTGAAATTAGGCAAATCAAAAAATTCTACTCTTCTCGTCATATATAATGAAAATCCATAAAATATAGAATTTTTTATTTTTCTATATCTTACGATAATCCTATTTTTACTAAGAATCCCTGCTGGATGCGATTCTAACAAACCCTTCAATATATTATATTCAAATTCAATATAAATAGAATCGAATTAGAAATAGAATCTAATTAATTTTTAAGAAACTTTTTGCTTAGTATTAGTAAATGAAATTCGAAGACAAGAGCAAAAAATGAAGAAAATAATATCTCATCCATATCCTTTCAAATCTTTCATGTAGAAAGATGAAAAACTACATTATATACTCACTTAGATAGATACTTAGATTTATACTTAATAGATATTAAGTAATAATAATAATTCCAATTTCGAATTATCAAATTATAATAAGATATCTTTATATATAATAAGATATCTTTATATTATAAATATAAAATATAAATAATAATAACAGGTACAAATAGTAAATCGAGGTACCCATTCTATGACAACTCTTAACTTTCCCTCTGTTTTGGTGCCTTTAGTAGGCCTAGTATTTCCGGCAATCGCAATGGCTTCTTTATTTCTTCATGTTCAAAAAAACAAGATTGTTTAGAGCCGATGGCACAAAATCTCATCTATTTTTTTTTCAAAACTGACGCTTGTATCATAACACAGATATCCATTTAGCAAAATATGCTATAAGCGGCTTCGGCCGAAAAACTCTTATGTCTCCAGAAAATGCTATGCTATAGGGGTCAATGGATTCTAGCTATTTTCAAATAGACCCGAATCGACGGATAGCTGAACTGTAAAGTTCGTCTATCTATATCTATTTGGCTATCTTTAGTGAGATCATACGAAGGGTATATTATTAGTTTAGCTCTAACGAATTTAATGAATTACTCCTAAAGGATCACATCAAACTAGTGCTAGTTGATGCGAGTTACTTCGGAAACAAAAGGACTAAAGTCAAATTCATTTGGGATATTCTCTCAATTCCAAAAAAATCAACTGGATCAAGTATGAGTTGTCGATCAGAACATATATGGATAGAACCTATAACGGGGGCTCGAAAAATAAGTAATTTCTGCTGGGCTGTTATCCTTTTTTTAGGTTCATTAGGATTCTTGTTGGTTGGAACCTCGAGTTATCTTGGTAGAAATTTGATATCTTTATTTCCGTCTCAGGAAATAGTTTTTTTTCCACAAGGAATTGTGATGTCTTTCTATGGGATCGCGGGTCTTTTTATTAGCTCCTATTTGTGGTGCACAATTTCGTGGAATGTAGGTAGTGGTTATGATCGATTTGATAGAAAAGAGGGAATAGTGTGTATCTTTCGTTGGGGATTTCCTGGAAAAAATCGTCGGGTCTTCCTCCGATTTCTTATAAAAGATATTCAGTCTGTCAGAATAGAAGTTAAAGAAGGTATTTATGC